TCGAGAAATAGTATCTCTTTGTTACCATTTTCATAAGAATGAATACTATGATTCGCATTTCGAACAGGCATGAATACAGGATCTATAGGATAACTTCCATCTTGAAAGGTATTTGGCGCTTTTATAAGATATCCACGATTCTTCTCTATTTGTAATCCAATAACCAACTCAATGGGTTCCGTCAAACTAGCTATATGCTGTGTATTATCGACGATTTCTACATAAGGCGGTAATATTATATCTTGAGCAGTTACATATCCAGGGCCCCTGACACAAATAGACGCCTCACAAGTTCCATAGAGATTACTTCTCAATACGATTTCTTTCAAATTCATTAAAATTTCATGTACTGATTCTTGAATACCCATTATCGTAGAATATTCGTGTGATATTTTCTCAGATTTTGCGCGTGTGATACATGTTCCTTCGATTTCTCCAAGCAAAGCTCTTCGCATCGCAATGCCTATTGTGTCTGCTTGACCTTTCATAAGCGGAGACAGAATAAAGCGCCCATAAAAAAGACGCTTACTGTCTGCTGCTGATTCAACACACTTCCACTGTAGTGTCCGAGTAGATACTGTTATTTTCTCTCGAACCATAATAATATTATTTGATCAGATCGTTGAATCATTTATTTCTCTTGTTTCTCTTGCTATTGAAATACCTTCAATTTTTATTTCTACACACGTCTTTTTTTCGGGGGTCTACAGCCATTATGTGGCATAGGGGTTACATCCCGTACGAAAGTTAATAGTATACCACTTCTGCGAATAGCTCGTAATGCTGCGTCTCTTCCGAGACCGGGACCTTTAATCATGACTTCTGCTCGTTGCATACCTTGATCTACTACTGCACGAATAGCATTTGCCGCTGCGGTTTGAGCAGCAAATGGCGTCCCTCTTCTTGTACCTCGGAAGCCACAAGTACCGGCAGAGGACCAAGAAACCACTCGCCCCCGTACATCTGTAACAGTCACAATGGTATTATTGAAACTTGCTTGAATATGAATAACCCCCTTTGGTATTTTACGTGTACTCTTACGTGAACCAATACGTCCACGTGAACCCTTTTTCGGTATAGCTTTTGCCATATTTTATCATCTCATAAATTTGAGTCAGAGATATATGGATATATCCATTTCATGTCAAAACAGATCCCCCTTCTTATTTGTATATCGGGTCTTTGAGTCTGATTATCCTTGTCTTTGTTTATGTCTTGGGTTGGAACAAATTACTATAATTCGTCCCCGACGACGGATTAGTCGACATTTTTCACAAATTTTACGAACAGAAGCTCTTATTTTCATATTTGCCACTCCTTACTTTAATTTTGAATCCACTTCTTCGAAGAAAAGAAGTTTCTTGAAATTTTCGATTTTGAATCGTATTCCTACGAACGAACTAGTGACGTTGAAAAAACACCTAATCTTTCGAATCTTTATTGCGGAGTCGATAAATTATACGACCTCTGCTTGAATCATAACGACTTACTTCAATTTTGACTCTATCTCCTGGCAGTATCCGTATAAAACTACGTCGGATCTTTCCTGAAACATAACCTAGAATCAGATCTTCATTATCTAAACGAACCCGGAACATACCGTTGGGAAGCGATTCAGTAATTAAACCTTCATGAATCCATTTTTGTTCTTTCATTCCAGGTAAAACCCCCTTGAAGTATCAACTTGTGGAGGAAGAACCCTATTAGACAACCCACCTCTTCTCTTTTCTTTTTCACAAATAAGAAGTTTCATATTCAATTCGGATATTAGAAAGATTACCATATATAACACAAAATTTCTCCGCCTATTCTTTCTAGTCGAGCCTCTCGGTCTGTCATTATACCGCGAGAGGTAGAAAGAATTACAACCCCCATCCCACCTAAAATTCTAGGAATTCTTTGATAGTTAGAATAGATTCGTAGACCCGGCCGACTGATTCGTTTTAAATTTAAAAGATTTCTATAAGTCCTTTTCCTATTCCTTTTATGTCGTAGAGTTAAAACCAAAAAATATTTGTTGTTTTCTCGATGTTTTCTCACGTTTTCGATAAAACCCTCTCGTAAAAGTATTTTAACAATACTTTGGCTGATATTAGTCGATGCTACTCGAACCACGCTTTTTCTATACATATCGGCATTTCGTATAGAGGTTATTATGTCAGCAATAGTATCACTACCCATGATTAATTAAAATTATTGGTGCCTCCAAATTTGGATATAATCAACATGTTTTTCTTTTTTTTTTTACGTATTTATTTATGTACGTATTTGTTTATGAATATTAATTTTGAAAGGTATATACGTGAGACAAAATCTACTAAATTAATCTTAATCTATTTCTTTTAAATACCCTACTATAAGCATATCGCGGTCTAATTTTATAATACCTCGGGAGCTAATGAAACTATTTTAGTAAAATTGAACTGTCTCAATTCTCGGGCAATCGCACCAAAAACTCGAGTTCCTTTTGGATTTCCTTCTTGATCAATCACAACTGCAGCATTGTCATCATATCGTATTATCATACCGTTGTCACGTTTAAGTTCTTTACAAGTACGAACAATTACAGCTCTGACCACTTCTGATCTTTCTAGAGGCATGTTTGGAACTGCGTCTTTGATCACAGCAACAATAACGTCACCAATATGAGCATATCGACGATTGCTAGCTCCTATGATTCGAATACACATCAATTTTCGAGCCCCGCTGTTATCTGCTACATTCAAATAGGTCTGAGGTTGAATCATATCATTTTTTTATCTGTTTTTTACAATACAAAGGTCGAAGAAAAAAAAGAAATATTTTTTGTCAAAAAAAAAAAAAAAAAGAAACCTGCACCCGCGATTTTTAAGGCCTATTTCTTTTTTATCCCGAAATGATGAATTGAGCTCGTATAGGCATTTTGGACGCTGCTATTGAAATAGCCCTTCTGGCTATATTTTCTGTTACTCCACCCATTTCATAAAGGATTCGACCTGGTTTAACAACAGCTACCCAATATTCGGGAGAGCCTTTACCTGAACCCATACGTGTTTCTGCGGGTCTTACTGTAACCGGTTTATCCGGAAATATACGGACCCATATTTTTCCACCGCGACGTGCATTTCGTGTCATTGCTCGTCGACCTGCTTCTATTTGTCTAGATGTGATCCAAGCGGGTTCAAGTGCCTGAAGAGCGTATTTACCAAAACAAATAGTATTACCTCGAGAGGATATTCCCTTCATTCTTCCTCTATGTTGTTTACGGAATCTGGTTCTTTTGGGGTTATAGTTGATGGTTTGTTTTGAATTCCATCTCTACTACAGAACCGGACGTGAGAGTTTCTTCTCATCCAGCTCCTCGCGAATAAAATCAATTCAAATTAAAGATTTTGAATTCAATTCAGATAGAATATAATTTGAATTAAGATATACATATATTTAAGTAAGTAATATACGTAAGTAATATACTGAATCATAGATTTCATTTAATCTAGATCAAATCTATTATATATAAATTTGTATATCTTGTTTGTATTTGTATAGATAACTAATAACTAAATATATAAAATAACTCTTTTTTCTTATATTTATCTATTTTAGAATGTTAAAACGAATCTTTCTTTTGTTTTATTCTTTATCGTATTGGATTGACCCAAATTTAGCAATCCAAGAAAATAAAGTTTTCGCGGGCGAATATTTACTCTTTCCATTTCTATTTCAGTTCTATCATTAGTTCATAACTTTTCCGAATAGATGAATTGGTCTCTGGCCGGTTCCGCCATCCCGATCAATGAATCATTCGAATGAATTTTCACTAGAATCTTTTGAATTCACAGGTTCCATCGTTCCCATCGCTTCTTACTTAATGATTAGGTCTGAATTATACAATGGAGCTATTAGTTCTTGAGTCAATATTCTTAGTCTTTATTGGCTCGAAGCTCTTTATTTTTTGTTCGATGAGCAGATCCGTTTAATGAGGAATCTGTATTGATGCTTTATTACACAGATTTTTTCTGAGATGACTCATAGACCTTACATATTGGAATTATATATCATTAATATACTTTTTCTTTCTTTCTCTCATCCTTCCTTTTATCCATACCCTTTCTTTTTTATTTCGATTGACGACTTATAAGCAGAATTTTTTAATAAAAAAAGATTTCAGTTGCTACAACAATATGAACAATATATCATATCTTGACTGGTTCTTTGGATCCAGATAATACGAAGTGATGAGTTGGTTATTACTTCTATAGTTATAGTTATTTGTTTATACTATGGGGCTTATTTTTATACTAACCCTAAAAAACCAACGAGTCACACACTAAGCATAGCAATTTTATTAAAAGATTAATTTAATTTTTATTAAACCCTATAGAATTATAATTGTTCATTTTTTATTGAACAGAAAAGAAAAAGAAGAAACGAATTTATTCTTTTTTGTTCCATCGCTGGATAGAATGCAAAAGGAAATTCAGGTTTATTATTCCCCGTCTATAAATATCCAAATTTTGATGCCTAATACCCCATAGATTGTTCGAACTGTATAGGAACAATAATCAATTTTAGCTCGAATGGTTTGTAGTGGAACCCTACCTTCTCTGATCCATTCAACACGCGCAATTTCTTTTCCGTCGATACGTCCTGCAATTTGCACTTGAATTCCCTTTGTATCCGCTTGTTCAGTTAATTCTATAGCCTTTTTCATTGCTTTGCGAAAAGAAACTCTATTTTTTAATTGGCCAGCTATAAATTCTGCAAGAATATTAGGGTTTCCATAAGGTTTTTCAATTCGTGTGATAGCAATGTTAAGTTTTCGATTTACAGAATTAATTTCTTTTTGTAAATTCATCTGTAATTCTTCGATTCCTCGGGGTCGACTTTCTATTAGTATTTTTGGAAATCCCATATAGATTATGATTTGGATCAGGTCGATTCGTTTTTGAATCTCTATACGTGCAATTCCCTCGACGCCAGAAGATGTTTTCATATTTTTTTGTACATAATTCTTGATATAA